CTTGAAGTACTATTTCTGCATCTCCCTGACCAAATCCACCCACATTAGGATTACTTGTTAATGGTTGATCAAGTTTGATAGATTCGCCCTCTGAAACACGAAGTTCTGGTCCTGGAGGGATAATATCAACCGCTTGGCGTCCATCCAATGCATCCGTTATGGTTATTTCGTACCCCCCTTTTTCTTTTCGTATGATTTTGCTTACTATACCCGCTGCTGTAGCATTATAAACCGTATTGTTACTTTTTGTCCCGTCGGGATAAATCTGGCCCCTTCCCCTGTTACCACCTACGTATATTGGGTATTTTAAGAAGTGAACATCTTTATTAGTCGCGGGATCCGGGGAAAGAATAGGAAAAGCGATTTCACTATATTTCTTACCAGGAACGGGCCCTATCACAAGAATATTTTTTTTAGTGGGGCCGTAATTCTGAAAAGATAGATTGCCTATCTTTTCTTTCATCTCGGGAGAAATACGACTGGGGGGGGCTAATTCAAACCCTTCCGGTAAAATAAGAACGGCCCCTACATTCAACCCCCCCTTTTTACCATTAGCAAGAACTTGTTTCAGTTGCATATCATAAGGAATTCTAACAACTGCTTCAAACACAGTATCAGGAAGTACCGCTTGCGGAACCTCAATATCCACAGGTTTATTAGCTAAATGGCAATTGGCGCATACAATACGACCAGTGGCTTCTCGTGGATTTTCAAAACCCTGCTGCGCAAAAATGGGATATGCATTTGAAATGGAGGCCCGAGTTATTATATATATCATGAGTGATACGGAAATGAATCGAGTAATCTCTTCCTTTATCGAAGAAAAAGTATTTCTAATTTGCATGGTCCAATCGTTGATCCCGAAAATTTCTACAATAAAATTGGGTAGGTCGCTAGTCTAGTTCCCTATCCACGATTTTGCTATTTACTAAAATAATTTTACTGGAATCTGGAATATAGGAGGAATCCTCTGAATGGGTAGAAAGAGTAAGGTAAGTACGACCTGGAATGCTTTGCTTAGGTACAAAGTACGAAACATTCTAATTGACTCGTTTTTCAGTCATTCATTGAATGATAAATCACTACAAGTGACGGAGATACACGATTTAAATAAAGGAAAATCCAATATTTGAAAATTGTATCTAGAATGACTGGAAAAGTGGAAACAAGACCAGATATAATTTGATCATTATGAAAAAATCCAAAATCGTTATAGACATAGCCAATCATTAGTTCCCAACCGTGGGGCGAATGGAATCCGATACATAAATCAGTTACTAAAAGAATGGAAAAGGCTTTTATTGTGTCGCTTAAATTATATAGGAATTCTTGAACCCAAGAATTAAGAAAAACAAGTTCTTCATTACCCAGAATAGAATAAGCACTTAGAATAACGAAACAGATTAGATTTGTCGAGAAGTGCAAAATTGTATGGATATGATCCTCATCGTGTATCTTGATCAATTGGATTGTTTCTTTGTGGAGCCCCATACGAAACTTTTGTAGATGTCTTTCCGGGAATTCCTTTACCATTTCATCCAAGAGAAATAGCTCCTCTAATTCTATGAATTTTTCTAGAATACTCTTTTCTTGAATATCGTTCAAAAAGGTTTCGGATTGCCTAGTATTCCACCAATTAGTAACCAAAGATTCTAGACTTTTATTAAAAGAGAGAGTGATCCACCGGGGCAAAAAGACTACAAATACTATAAATGAAAGATATCGAAGGGGAATAGATGCGCTCTTTTTTGTCATTTTTTCATCTGTGAATTGTCACCTCATTCGTTGACTCTATGCGATCTAATATTTCTATCAAGCATAAGTTCTATTATAAGGTATCGCACCTATTAATTATTAATTTATTAATCAAGCCCCCATTTTTTAGTTGTGATTCAGAGGTTAGTCCTTTAATCTAGTGTAGAAAAAATACAGAAATAGAAGAAGAATCCACTTCGAATTCGAATTCAAATGAAGAAATAATAAAAAAATAGATTGTTTCCAGATATCTTAATTGATTAAATATTCGAAGTAATTACTCCCCTTTGATGAATGCCCGAAAGATTCAAATAAAGATTCCAATAATGAATATTTTTCGGATTTCGAAATGAAAGAACTTCCTGTTTATTAAAAAAGAAAATATCAAATATTTCGAAAAAAAAATTGACAGACAAAAACAAAAAAGGTTTCGTTTTATATTATGGCTTATGGCCGCCACGTACACGTTTGCCTTGCTTTGGCCCCACGAGGCGTTCTGAAGAAACTTTAATTAAGTAAGTTATGCTTATAGAAAAAAAAAAGATTCTTAGGGGTTTTCCTCTTGCTGAGAAAGCATTTATTTTGCAGTTTCTTTTTTCAAAATACTTCAATTGGTACACGCAAGAAATAGGCCAATTCCGCAGCCTTTTGCTCAATTTCCCGTGGAGTCAAATTCTCATCAGTACGAGTCAAGGGAACGTCTCCCAGGCCTCTTATTTCCATATAAAGGACACGACGAGCATAAATACCCTCTTTTACTTCTATTCTGATGGACTGAATATCTTTCATAAGGAATCGTAAAAAGATGCGGCGATTTTTTCCAGGAAATCCCCAACGAAAAATGCGCACTATTCCTTCTTTTCTATCAAATCGATCATAACCGCTACCTACATTCCATGTAATTGTGCACCACAAATAGGAACTAATAAAGAGACCCGCGATCCCATAGAAAGACATTACGATCCCTTGTGGGAAAAAAGGGATTTGTTGAGACGGAAAGAAGGATATCAAATTCTTATCAAGATAACTAGAAATTCCAACCAAAAAGAATCCTAATGAACCTAAAAAAAGGATAAACGCCCAGCAGAAATTACTTGTTTTGCGAGATCCTGCTATAAATTCTATCCATATATATTCTGATCGCCAACTCATACATAGTAGATCCAGTTGCATTTTATGGAATAACAAAAAAAGTTTCACTTTACTTTTTTTCCGAAGTAACTCTCATCACCTAGTACTATTCTGATGTGAACTTTTAGTAGTAATTAATCGAATTGGTTAGATATAATAAAATAAAAGCATCCCCTTCATATGATTCCCTATCAATAGCTACATACATATGGATAGATTGACTTTAATTTCAGACATGAGTTCGGATCCCAGCCTTTTTTTTTAATTGCTAGAATTCGTCTGTCCATATATCATGTTTACGCATGTATAAGATCTTTTTCATTTATGTTCGGAGAAAGCCACCTGTTATTCTTATACAATATTCTACTAAATGGATATCCTTGTTCGCTAAGTCTTAAAAAAAAAACTAGATGAGATTTGACCACATCAGATTTAAAAAATCTTTTTTTTTTGAACATGAAGAAATAAAGAGGCCATTGCAATTGCCGGAAATACTAGGCCCACTAAAGGCACAAAAAAGGAGGGTAAGTTGTTGAGAATTGTCATAGAATGGGGTACCTCGATTTAATATTTGTACCTGTTATTGTTATAAGGATATCTTATAATAATTATAATTCATATTATAATTCGTATATTAGTATACTAAGTATATCGAAGTGAGTATATATAATAAGTGCAAGCAATGTCGAACTAAATAAACGAACTTATTCATCTTTCTACATGAAATAGATGCATGTATGATAATCCACTTTCTTTATTATTCTTACTTCTTTTATTTTTATTCTTATATTGTTCTTATCTTCTTCTTCTAATTTCTTTTTTAATAAAAAAAGAGTCTCTTAAAAATTTAAAAATCCCCGAAAGATTCGTTAGAATCCGACCCAAGAGCAGGAATTCTTATAAAAAGGGGACTTCTTGGGAGATATAGAAAGATACAAGATTCTATATTTTCTATATTTGAAATATATATTCTATATTTGAAATATATACATATAGAAGAGGCGAACAGAACACGAAATTCGTTTTATTTGCCTTGCCCCCTAATTCGAAGGAAGAATTCGCTTTGTTGTTTTTTTACCGATATTACTAATCAGCAATATCGGTAAAAAAACAACAATTATCCGCATGATTCTTTCTACAATTAAATCTTATGTCACCAAATAAAAATTCATTTTTTCGGTTTTTTATTTTGATTCTGATAAACTAACTAACTAGTTGTTCGCCACAAAAAAAAAGTTGAACTCAAGACTCTACTTGATTGAATTTTTATTGAAAGGAAAAAAGGCGTGTAGCTGAAATAGCTCACTCAGAACACCTTTTAAAGGGTTACGTGGTACGATTGGATCGAATAAGCCCTTATGGAATAAATATTCAGCCGCTTGTGAACCTTCAGGTACTGTCTTATTCAATGTTTGTTCAATTACTCTTTTACCCGCAAATGCAATATAGGCATTAGGTTCGGCAATAATGATATCCCCCAACATACCAAAACTAGCTGTTACTCCACCAGTAGTAGGAGATGTAAGAATTGATACATAGAATAACTTTTTATTTGATTGATAATCATATAAAGCAGAAGATATTTTAGCCATTTGCATCAAGCTCAAACTTCCTTCTTGCATGCGTGCCCCTCCGGAAGCACACACTAGAATAAGAGGTAAAAGTTTATTGGTAGCATACTCGATCAAACGGGCGATTTTCTCGCCTACTACGGATCCCATACTACCCCCCATAAACTGAAAATCCATAACCCCAATTGCGACGGGAATCCCGTTTAGTTGACCTGTACCTGTTTGAACAGCCTCTGTTAATCCTGTTTTTTTTTGATAAGAATCAATACGATCTTTATAAGGTTCCTCTTCTGAATGAAATTCAATGGGATCGAGAGAAACCATGCCGTCATCCATCGGATCCCAAGTACCTGGATCCACCGAAAGTTCGATTCTATCTGAACTACTTATTTTCAAATAATATCCGCATTGTTCACAAATATTCATTTTTGACTTCAAAAATTTCTTATAATTTAATCCATAACAATTTTCACATTGAACCCACAAATGCCTGTATTTTTGAGTTACATCAAGATTATTCGAACTTTTTCTTATAGTTAAATC